ATGGATCCTGCTCGGTTGAGACCACAAGTGAAAATGAAATTGCCAGAAATGAACAAGGTGATATTTCCATTTCTTCATCAGAAGATGAGTACCTTTTGAAGCCATAATGGATTTTCCTTGATACCTGGCATAATGCATGAAAGGATCTTTGAACAAGCATAAGGTCTTTTGCAAATCATTATGAAGCACTACTAGAAGGTGTTCTGTTTTTCCATAGAAATTTGTTCGCTCAAGAAAGGCTCCAGAAGAGATCGATCGTAAATGAGAAGATTTTTTATGGAGGAAAACTAAGATGGATTCGTATTCATATACATACGAATTATATAGGAACAAGCAAAATCTTGGATTCTCTTTTTTCAAAAGAGAAATGGTTTTTTTTGGAGTAATGAGACTATTCCAATTATGATGCCCATGGAGAAAGAATCGCAATAAATGCAAAGAAGGAGCGTCAGGTATCCAGCGGCGAAGGTTTTGAACCAAGATTTCCCGATGGATGGGGTGGGGTATTAGTATATTTGACACATGATTTAAATGTGATAACTTATCCTCTAAAAATGGAAATATTGAATGAATAGATCGTAAATTATGAGATTTAGCTATTTGTTCTAAGGAAGATACTAATCTCATCGAGAGTGGAATTTCTACAATTCCTGCAAAACCCTCGGATATCATTTGATAATAAAAACTCCTGTTGTGCCCAACGAATCTATTTTGCTTAGAACCATTAACAAAAATCAAAAAAATATTCTGTTGATGCATTCGAATAATTAAACGTTTCACAATTAGTAAACTGGGTTTATTGTCATAACCTAAATTTTCCTTGGGTTCGTAAAGAACCGAACCATTTAAACCACGATCGTGAGAAAGTGCGTAGATCGACTCCTGAAACAGAAGCGGATATAGGAAACGTTGTTGGCAAGATCTATCTATTTCTAAATAGCCTTGTAATTCCTCCATTTGAAATTCGACTTGAACCACAGGCAGAGGGGGTTTCTTGGGTTATCAAATGATACATAGTGCGATATGGTCGGAACAAAGTAAAAGTCTATAGTAAGACTAGATGCCCCGGGTACGGGGAGGCTAATCAACGGATGCTCTCTTTTTCCATCCAATTCTTCGTGTTTGTTATAGTTACAAAAGATGGTTATAAATCCTTTATTTTTGCAACCCAATCGCTCTTCTGACTTTGGAAGGCGTTTTTTTTTTATCAGTACACCGTTTCTTCTACACATTCGTCTCCAATCCAGTAACTAATAGTTAATAGTTAGGATTCATTAAAAAAAGGAATCGATGATCCACTCACAGGAGAACCCTTTCCCACATCGGGCACTAATATATTTTTAACGTCTAATTAGATCGGGTAATCATTCGAATTAAGAATCGAACAGAAGCTCGTTGCTTTGAGTTTCCCTATAATTGGAGCCATATGGCTCTATCCATTTATTCACTCGACCCAACTGTGAATTCATTTTGTCCCGTTCAAAGAATCAAAACAACATTTTGTACTGATCCAGTAAGGATGAAATATTCTCAGAGTTATCCATTGATACGACATGCTGTTTTTTCCATTCATTCCCTTTCAGGATCAGTCGTGGTCTTACAAACTCTACCAATGGTATGGACGAATCCGTTGCTTCATCCAAATGTGTAAAAGATCATAGCCGCACTTAAAAGCCGAGTACTCTACCGTTGAGTTAGCAACCCGGATAAATATAAATATAAAAAGAGTGTGTAGATATGATCGGAATAAAACAATAAAGAGATTGGATTGCTCCACCCAATCAAAACATTGAACTAGCAACAAGTGTAAAAGAAAGATCTGATGATCGATTATGAACATAAAAATGAACAGATCTGATGAAAATACAGCGGATTCCCAGACAAGTATAGATAGATGTAAAAATGGTTAGACCACGCTAACCTTTTATCCATTTTTTATTAATATTTTTTATTAATAAAGAAGATACTTCTTGTGTCACAGCGGGTCCAGCCAACCAATCGTTTAAGTGAAGTACTTATGGGACCGAGATAAATAGATCGATTTATCTACGATCAAATTATATTTGATCGATAAACTATTGTCAATATGAATTGAATGCTAGGAAAACAAATAAATAAAAAAAAAAAAAAAGAAAAATAAGGCGTTGTGTTGGATTAGCACTACATAGATAAGAAATGAAGTGTCGATGGAGCAATAAAATAAAGGAATAAAGAGTAAGGAGAAAAAAAGATCTCGGGTTTATTCACTCGAGGTGCAATAAACAAGATTGACCCCTTGTTTTTGTTTGTTGGGACTCAACCAACAAACAAAAACCAGCTGATTGATGGTAATCCCACAATTTAATAGATCCAGTTATTTCATCTCTTCACTTGATCCTTTTTCTTTCTATCGGTCTCATATCAAGAGATTCTTTATCCTTATATGAGACCATATAGGAGCTATAGTGAATAGGGAGCAAGAAAAAAGGGAATGTTGGAGAAATAATTACACAAAGGTGGATCCTGGTCGCCCTTTTTATTTAATTAATTTCATTTCGTTTGATTAACTCGAAGTTCCTTAAATACCTCCGCCTTCTTTAAAATATCATGAACAGTTCCTGTAGGTTGAGCTCCTTTTTCAAGGAAATATAGAATAGCAGGAACATTTGAATAAGTTTGATTCTTTATCGGATCGTAAAAACCCACTTTACAAAGACCTCTTCCTTCTCTTCGGGATCTAACATCAATTGCAACGATTCGATAGATGGCTCATTGGGATAGATCAACAATACCCCCCCCAGAAACGTATAGGAGGTTTTCTCCTCGTACGGCTCGAGAAAGAATTATTCTAATTTCTGCTCTGTATATGGATAGATGCAAAATAGATTCATGGAATCCATGATTTGAGTCGTCTTTTTTTGTTCTTCCTTGCTAAAAAAAAAAAAAAGAAATATCATTCGTACTCATCACTCAAGTTGGGTAATTCTTAAAGAACTCAAAGGGAAATCCTTAGACATTTATTGAGCCGTCTCTAACCTCTTTTGTTTGTCTCATCTAGAATAGATTTTGATTCCTCATTCTGATCCAGTTATTGAGACAATTTTCAATTGTGTTTCCTTGTTCTGGGATCCCTTATCTTTGCTTTGAATCATTGGGTTTAGACATTACTTCGGTGATCCTTAATCGTTTCAAAACGGTAGCAACAGACCTTTTGGTATTTCTTTACGTCGAAGAATCATACGAACGATTGATTCCCTTGTGATACACTTTTGATCGAAATAGTTTTACTAATTGCGACAAATTCAAAATTTTACTTTTTTATTTGAAACTTGTTCGAATTGGACCCTTTCTATATCGAAGATATACTTACGAAGTCGTTCCAACTTATTGATTGACACTAACCCTAGATCCTGCCCCCTGATAAATGAATCAATACTTTCTGCTCGAGCTCCATCATGTACTATTTACAACCCAAAACAAAATAAATAGAGGTCCTCGTGGAACAGAACAAAAGATGTCGAGCCAAGAGCATCTTCATTCATATAGAAAATGGTGGATGTAAGAATCCACATCCGATCATGTCGTTCAAGTCGCACGTTGCTTTCTACCACATCGTTTCAAACGAAGTTTTACCATAACATTCCTCTAATTCGGAACCGGTATGGAATTGATTCAATATGGAATCATGAATAGTCATTGGTTCAATCAGTACATAGCATTCCATACTTTTTATATACGGAAGGGTGGGTAACGTATCTACCTGGAGAAGTCTCAGCAAGGGTCCAATTCTGCCCTATATTCGATCGTAGGAATGAAACACATTTCTATTTATAAGAAACACGAATAAACGAGTGTCTTAACACTTCTTTACATCTTCAAAAGATGATTGTTCGGGACGATCAGTCATGAATGAAGAATCCAATTCCAATCCAATGAAGGGTCCAATTCTTTCTCGAACGACTAAACTAAAGAAGGGTCTTTGATTAGATTCCCAATACCGGAACAGAATGAATCATCAATGGTTTAAACCAGATAGGCGGATCCAGAAACAAATCAAATTCGTTTCTTTTTATATAGAAAAGGACACATCCAAGGTAAGGTGAAGGTCTTTATTCTTTCATCTGATTGAAAAAATCAGAATCGGAGTAGTATGATCTGCCCATATCCATGGGGTACACCGAACAGATGTCACCAGGGGAGTCGTGAATATTGTAGATATTTGTAGATATTTAAGGCATCCCAGAGATTTTTCACCGAACCCAAAATGCTGTTCTCACTGAAATGGAATAATAACAATACAACAGGCATGGTTAAGTTTCTACATATTGTGATTTGCTTCAGAAATCATTCCATAAATTCAAAAAAGTTAAGTGAATGGAATATATGACTCTTGTCCACAATCAATACATTGATTTACAATTATTCTTTGCACCCAATCGTTTTTATTTTGCACCAATTTTAGGAGCTTTAATCCCAGTGATAGAATTGGTACCAAGAACCCCCTCCTTTTTTAAATCCACATAACTCAATTACTAATTAGTAATTGAGTTATGTGGATTTACTTTACGTTTACGAAATAGAAAGACCTTTCTTTCACACTTCGACCCAGAACGCATCATGTAGGAATCCAAATTTCATTGATCTGGGGATGAAAATTGATCTATCTAAGTATTGAAGTTTATACCGAATAAACTTCAATATGAGCGGGGCGGGCATACCTTGAATGGCCAAATTTTGGAATTAAACTATTGATTCATGTTCCCATCCTACCTAGATCAAAAAAAAAAGATTTTTTCTATTTCCATACGCGTGTCATTGACACTAGATTCTGTTTGTGATAGACGGAGCGGGAAGCGGGGGTATGATTCAGAGAAAAATCATTCGAATTAACAATAGCAATCAAAAATCCAGATTGGATCACGTTGTATTCAACACGCAACTCTGAAACAAAATATTGTTAAAGAGAACAATCTTTGTTCTGATAGAATCGGCCTGGGACGGAAGGATTCGAACCTCCGAGTAACAGGACCAAAACCTGTTGCCTTACCGCTTGGCCACGCCCCAGTTAGATTTTGATTCGACGACATTAATAAACACTAATATCGGTATTGTTTGTTCGTCAAACCCAACCAGATATCTATGGAATAGGCTGTTCCTGGGCTTCTGCGCGTGTAGATGTGGAATCAAAACGAATTCATTGATCATTACGTATAATTCAATTAAGATATTGTATCAAAGTATAATTCCTTCTATTCTAATCTGACAATTGAAGGATCTTTGATTTTGATTGGGGGAGTTAAAAAAAAGTTTTGGCCCACCTTCTTCACCTTTTCCCCTTATATCAATAACTCAATAAAACTGAAATTATCTCCAAGAACGAAATGTTTGTTATGCCTAATATCTTTAGTTTGATCTGTATCTGTCTTAATTCTGCCCTTCATTCGAGTAGTTTTTTCTTCGCCAAATTGCCTGAGGCTTATGCTTTTTTCAATCCAATCATAGATGTTATGCCAGTCATACCTGTGTTCTTTTTTCTCTTAGCCCTTGTTTGGCAAGCTGCTGCGAGTTTTCGATGAGATCTTTAATACTGCCCTAGAAACATTCATGATTTATTCGATAAAAACAAAAAAGATTCTAACAATTGATAACATGGAATAAGTCTTACATTACGAACCCTAGATTCCAACATTGAAATTCTTGGATAACCACGACGAATCTGTATCATCTCGTTTCCTCATTTTGACCCTCCATCAAGCAAAGACGGTATTCTGGTCCCCCACAATTAGGTATTGTGTGTGGGTATGACGAGAATTTTTTTTTAAGAAAGGAATCAGAATCTTATTACAAACGAATTCCCTACAATCCCTTTCTTGTCTAGAAACCACTCCACTTCCTGGTTTCCAAAAGGGATATGTGGTACAAAAATGAATAATCTATTCCCCTTTTCTCCCCAAAATGATCTTGGAGATTTTGTAATGCTTACTCTCAAACTCTTCGTTTACACAGTAGTGATATTCTTTGTTTCTCTCTTCATCTTTGGATTCCTATCTAATGACCCAGGACGTAATCCTGGACGTGAAGAATAAAATCAAATAAGTTTTTTATCTATGATTTTCTGTATGGAATACAGAAAATCATAGATAAAAAAAAAACCTCTTATTTGATTTTTTCGAATTAGAAAAAGAAATCTCAAGCGAGCGGAGGGAGCGGAGAGAGAGGGATTCGAACCCTCGGTACGAATAACTCATACAACGGATTAGCAATCCGACGCTTTAGTCCACTCAGCCATCTCTCCAAATTGCAAAAGGAGAATTCATATGTAACTTATAACGTATCAAGTAAAGATTGATAAAAGTCTTTCTTTCTCTTTCTTTATTATATGGGTATATAAGGTATATACGAATTGTATCAGAAATACCATTTATATAATATTCGAATTTGATATAATAACCCATTTCTTTCTTCAAGAAAGAAGCTTTGTTTGAACACTTAAGTTGACAAAAAAAATCAATACTATGATTTGATTGTTCAACCGTTCATTGGAACAAGATTAGTTCAGTATAGATCCAATTGATCAAAATTAATAAGATGGGCAGTTGCATGAAGAGGGGAGGCGGCTGCGAAAAAAGAGAAAATGGATTCTCTCCCTCCTTCTTGAGAAAATCAGTTTTTTGCTTGACAGAATCGATGGGGAAGGTGAAAAAAAAATTTAGCTATATATGGATTCTTGCACAACGAACTTTTCTGTTCCGACTTCAACGGCCCCCCAGGCCTGTCAGTAATGACTCCCCATTAAAAATTAAAAAGGTATAACTTTTTATTGAAATTTAAACGAACCTTCTACTTTCTCTTCTCCTATTTCGTCAAGACCCGGGGGGGCACGCCCGCACTGCCATTTTCATGATTCCGATCCTATCTTGATCACGTCTCATCCCCTTGTTCGACAATTCGACAAATGGTCCACTCCTATACAATAATCACATTGTAGCGGGTATAGTTTAGTGGTAAAAGTGTGATTCGTTCTATTAATGACTGAAATAGTTAAGGGGTCTTTCGGTTTGATTCATATTCCGATCCAAAACTTTATTTCTTAAAAGGGTTTAATCCTTTCCTTTCAATGTCACATTTGAGGAAAAATATACATTTTCGTGATTTGTATCCAAAGGTATTTGAAATACTAAATAAAGAAAACCTAAAATTGGATGATAGAATCACGAAGCATAATTATTTTGAGTTGGATCAATTCTTCCAATTGGATGAGTATGAATAAAGGATCCATGGATGAAGATATAAAAGTTTATTTCTAATCGTAACTAGATCTTCAATTTTTGTAAAAAGAAGATTGAAGCCAAAAAGCTATTAAACGATGACTTTGGTTTACTAGGGTCATCGCCATATGCCATATTATATTGTCATATTATATTGTTTAAGCTCGGTGGAAACCAAACTCTTTTCCTCAGGATTCACGCGAGTATAAAAGAAGATAATAGGGAACGAAGTAACTAGAAGGGATTTGTTATA